TACGCATGTGTACGTACGTGTACGCATGTGTACGTACGTGTACGCATGTGTACGTACGTGTACGCATGTGTACGTACGTGTACGCATGTGTACGTACGTGTACGTACGTGTGCGTACGCGTTTTTAGATATTAACTTAGCTTAATCAAACCCCCCTTACCCCCCGTAACTTCAAGAAGCCTACGCACATTTATGATTGCCTTGCCAAACCCCAAAAACAAGACTAAATGCGCGTGCAAACATGAAGCTATCGTACCCAAAATCCCACATAATAAGCTAAAATTCCCAGCCAAACGACTGTTACAATCGCAGGTATGAGACTTAAAATTAAGATCTATCTATAGATAATTTTTTTTTTACTCTGACTCCCTCCTATTGATTTTTCCATTATTATCGTTTTATAACCATTGACTTCCATTGAATTATCCCGTGTAAATCCTAAAACTAGCCACGTTTATGTAGCTTAGCAGCAAAGCAAGACACTGAAAATGTCTAGACGAATTATACAACTCCATAAACACAAAGGTTTGGTCCTGGCCTTCCTATTAGCTACTAATAAGATTACACATGCAAGTCTCCGCGCCCCAGTGAAAATGCCCTTTGAATCTCTTAAATGATTCGAAGGAGCGGGCATCAAGTACACCCCTGGAGAGGTAGCTCATAACGCCTTGCTCAGCCACACCCCCACGGGATACAGCAGTGATAAAAATTAAGCTATGAACGAAAGTTCGACTAAGCTATGTTAACTAAAGGGCTGGTAAATTTCGTGCCAGCCACCGCGGCCATACGATTAGCCCGAGTTAATAGGTCCACGGCGTAAGGCGTGTGAAAGGAAAAATCCTCACCACTAAAGTTAAAGCCTACTCATGCTGTAAAAAGCTACCAGTAACACTAAAATAAACTACGAAAGTGACTTTAATGTCTCCAGCCACACGATAGCTAAGACCCAAACTGGGATTAGATACCCCACTATGCTTAGCCTTAAATACAGATAATTCACCAAACAGAATTATTCGCCAGAGAACTACTAGCAACCGCTTAAAACTCAAAGGACTTGGCGGTGCTTTAGACCCCCCTAGAGGAGCCTGTTCTATAATCGATAAACCCCGATAAACCTCACCACCCCTTGCTAATTCAGTCTATATACCGCCATCTTCAGCAAACCCTTAAAAGGAAAAAAAGTAAGCATAATCACTTCACATAAAAAAGTTAGGTCAAGGTGTAACCTATGGGATGGGAAGAAATGGGCTACATTTTCTATTCAAGGACAGCTTACGAAAATTTTTATGAAACTAAAAACTAAAGGCGGATTTAGTAGTAAACTAAGAATAGAGAGCTTAGTTGAATAGGGCAATGAAGCACGCACACACCGCCCGTCACCCTCCTCAAGTGACGCTAAATCAAACATAACCTATTGGAACTAGACAAATCATAAGAGGAGGCAAGTCGTAACAAGGTAAGCGTACTGGAAAGTGTGCTTGGATAAACCAAAGTGTAGCTTAAATAAAGCATCTGGCTTACACCCAGAAGATTTCACACATATGACCACTTTGAACCCAGAGCTAGCCCAAACGACAACCAATTAAACTACCACAAACCAATCAGATAAAACATTCAGCGACACAATTAAAGTATAGGAGATAGAAATTCTTTTAACCGGAGCTATAGAGAAAGTACCGCAAGGGAACGATGAAAGATTACTTAAAGGAATAAACAGCAAAGATTACCTCTTTTACCTTTTGCATAATGAGTTAGCTAGAAATAACTTAGCAAAGAGAACTTAAGCTAAGTCCCCCGAAACCAGACGAGCTACCTATGAACAATCCACTGGGATGAACTCATCTATGTTGCAAAATAGTGAGAAGATTTATAGGTAGAGGTGAAAAGCCTAACGAGCCTGGTGATAGCTGGTTGCCCAGAATAGAATTTTAGTTCGACTTTAAATTTGCCTACAAACCTAAAAATTTTAATGCAAGTTTAAAATATATTCTAAAAAGGTACAGCTTTTTAGAACCAAGGATACAGCCTTGCTTAGAGAGTAAATACTAATCAAACCATAGTAGGCTTAGAAGCAGCCACCAATTAAGAAAGCGTTCAAGCTCAACACTCACAATAACTTAATACCAAAAATATCTAATCAACTCCTAACACGATAACTGGGCCAATCTATTCAAGTATAGAAGCAACAATGCTAATATGAGTAACAAGAAACATTTCTCCAATGCATGAGCCTATAACAGCAACGGATAACCACTGATAGTTAACAACAACATAGAAATAATTCAACAATAAAACATCTATTAAATCAATTGTTAGCCCAACACAGGTATGCAACTAAGGAAAGATTAAAAGAAGTAAAAGGAACTCGGCAAACATAAACCCCGCCTGTTTACCAAAAACATCACCTCCAGCATTTCTAGTATTGGAGGCACTGCCTGCCCGGTGACATTAGTTAAACGGCCGCGGTATCCTGACCGTGCAAAGGTAGCATAATCATTTGTTCTCTAAATAAGGACTTGTATGAACGGCCACACGAGGGTTTGACTGTCTCTTGCTTCTAATCGGTGAAATTGACCTTCCCGTGAAGAGGCGGGAATAAAATAATAAGACGAGAAGACCCTATGGAGCTTCAATTAATTAACTCAAAAGAACCAACATACTAAACCAACAGGAACAATACACCTCTCTTATGAGTTAACAATTTAGGTTGGGGCGACCTCGGAGCACAAAACAACCTCCGAGTGATACAAATCTAGACGTACCAGTCAAAATGCTCACTTACTCATTGATCCAAAGTTTCTTTGATCAACGGAACAAGTTACCCTAGGGATAACAGCGCAATCCTATCCGAGAGTTCATATCGACAATAGGGTTTACGACCTCGATGTTGGATCAGGACACCCCAATGGTGCAGCAGCTATTAAAGGTTCGTTTGTTCAACGATTAAAGTCCTACGTGATCTGAGTTCAGACCGGAGCAATCCAGGTCGGTTTCTATCTATTCAAACAATTTCTCCCAGTACGAAAGGACAAGAGAAATAAGGCCCACTTTACTGAAGCGCCTTAAGACCAATAGATGATTTAATCTAAATCTAGTAAGTCTACTCCCAATACCGCCCAAGAAACAGGGCTTTGTTAGGGTGGCAGAGTCCGGTAATTGCATAAAACTTAAGCTTTTACACCCAAAGGTTCAAATCCTTTCCCTGACATCATGTTTATAATTAACATTATCTCACTGATTGTGCCAATCCTTCTTGCCGTAGCCTTCCTAACACTAGTAGAACGAAAAATACTAGGCTACATACAACTCCGAAAAGGACCAAACGTTGTAGGACCCTACGGCCTCCTACAACCTATCGCAGACGCCGTAAAACTCTTTACCAAAGAGCCCTTACGACCACTCACATCATCCACAACTATATTTATCATGGCCCCTATTCTAGCCTTAACACTAGCTCTAACCATATGAATTCCCCTACCAATACCATATCCTCTTATTAACATAAACCTAGGAGTACTGTTTATGCTAGCAATATCAAGCCTGGCCGTATACTCTATCCTCTGGTCCGGATGAGCCTCAAATTCAAAGTATGCTCTAATCGGAGCCCTACGAGCCGTAGCCCAAACAATCTCATACGAAGTCACACTAGCTATCATTCTCCTATCAGTTCTACTAATAAATGGCTCATTTACACTTTCCACATTAATCATCACTCAAGAACAACTATGACTAATCTTTCCCACGTGACCACTAGCTATAATATGATTCATCTCTACCCTAGCAGAAACTAATCGAGCTCCTTTCGACCTAACAGAAGGAGAATCAGAATTAGTCTCAGGCTTTAACGTCGAATATGCAGCAGGCCCATTCGCTCTATTTTTTATAGCAGAATATGCCAACATCATTATAATAAATGCCCTTACAACTATCCTATTCTTCGGAGCATTCCATAATCCTTACATGCCAGAACTGTACACTGTCAACTTCACCATAAAAACCCTACTTCTGACAGTCTCCTTTTTATGAATTCGCGCATCATATCCCCGATTCCGATACGACCAACTAATACATCTATTATGAAAAAACTTTCTGCCCCTCACACTAGCCCTATGTATATGATACGTAACGCTGCCCATTATTACAGCAAGTGTCCCTCCCCAAACATAAGAAATATGTCTGACAAAAAGAGTTACTTTGATAGAGTAAATAATAGAGGTTTAAGCCCTCTTATTTCTAGAACTATAGGAGTTGAACCTAATCCTAAGAATTCAAAAATCTTCGTGCTACCTAATTACACCACATTCTAGAGTAAGGTCAGCTAAATAAGCTATCGGGCCCATACCCCGAAAATGTTGGTTTATTCCCTTCCCATACTAATAAAACCTCCCATTCTTATTATTATTATATCCACCATTGCTCTAGGAACCATAATTGTCCTATTCAGCTCTCACTGATTCATAATCTGAATCGGCTTTGAAATAAACATACTAGCAATTATTCCCATTCTAATAAAAAAATTTAACCCACGAGCCATAGAAGCCTCCACAAAGTACTTTCTGACACAAGCCACTGCATCCATGCTCCTTATACTAGGCATTATTATTAACCTACTATACTCAGGACATTGAACAATCTCAACAGTCCCTAATCCAATTGCATCAACTACAATCACTATTGCTCTGGCAATGAAACTTGGCCTATCTCCCTTCCACTTCTGAGTTCCAGAAGTTACACAAGGCATTCCTCTATCCTCAGGAATAATCCTACTCACATGACAAAAAATCGCACCCCTGTCCGTTTTATACCAAATCTCACCATCCATCAACCCAAATCTACTGATAACAATAGCCGTCGCATCTGTGCTACTAGGAGGCTGAGGAGGATTGAATCAAACTCAACTCCGAAAAATCCTAGCATACTCCTCAATCACCCATATAGGCTGAATAGCTGCCATCATAATCTATAACCCTACCCTGATAATCCTTAACTTAACAATCTACATTACAATAACCTTGGGAACATTCATACTATTCATATACAACTCATCCACAACAATACTATCACTATCCCACACATGAAATAAACTCCCTCTGATCACCTCATTGATCCTAGCACTTATATTATCACTAGGAGGCCTCCCTCCCCTTTCAGGTTTTATTCCCAAATGAATAATCCTCCAAGAATTGACAAAAAATGATATAATTATCATACCTACATTCATAGCCATCACGGCCCTACTAAACCTGTATTTCTACATACGCCTAGCATACGCCACAGCACTAACAATATTTCCCTCAGCAAATAACATAAAAATGAAATGACAATTTGAAGCCACAAAAAAAATAATTCTTCTACCCCCTCTAATTGTAGCATCGACTATACTCCTCCCACTGACTCCAATACTATCAACCTTGGACTAGAGATTTAGGCTAAAAAGACCAAGGGCCTTCAAAGCCCCAAGTAAGTGAGACTCACTTAATCTCTGCAACCATCTAAGGACTGCAAGAACATACCTCACATCAATTGAACGCAAAACAATCGCTTTAATTAAGCTAAGCCCTTCTAGATCGGTGGGCTTTTATCCCACAAAACTTTAGTTAACAGCTAAAAGCCCCAAACAACTGGCTTCAATCTACTTCTCCCGCCGCGTAGAAAAAAAAGGCGGGAGAAGCCCCGGCAGAATTGAATCTGCTTCTTTGAATTTGCAATTCAATATGATTACTCACCACAAGGCTTGGCAAAAGAGGACTTTGACCCTCATACTTAGATTTACAGTCTAATGCTTTTATCAGCCATTTTACCTATGTTCATAAACCGATGACTATTCTCTACTAACCATAAAGACATTGGTACTCTCTATCTCTTATTCGGTGCATGAGCCGGAATAGTAGGTACTGCCCTCAGTCTCCTAATCCGCGCTGAACTAGGTCAACCCGGGGCTCTGTTAGGGGATGATCAGATCTATAATGTCATCGTAACTGCCCATGCATTTGTAATAATCTTCTTTATAGTAATACCTATTATAATTGGAGGCTTTGGGAACTGACTGGTGCCCTTAATAATTGGTGCCCCCGATATAGCATTCCCCCGAATAAATAATATAAGTTTTTGATTGCTGCCACCATCCTTCCTGTTACTTCTAGCCTCTTCCATAGTAGAAGCAGGCGCAGGGACTGGTTGAACTGTTTACCCTCCTCTAGCGGGCAATCTGGCCCATGCGGGAGCATCAGTGGATCTAACAATCTTCTCTTTACACTTAGCAGGCGTCTCCTCTATTCTGGGAGCTATCAACTTTATTACCACTATTATTAATATGAAACCTCCTGCAATGTCTCAATATCAAACTCCTCTATTTGTATGATCGGTCCTAATTACAGCGGTACTTCTTCTTCTATCCTTACCAGTTCTAGCAGCCGGGATTACCATACTGCTAACGGACCGAAACCTCAATACTACTTTCTTTGATCCAGCAGGAGGGGGAGACCCCATCCTATACCAACACTTGTTCTGATTCTTCGGACACCCAGAAGTCTATATCTTAATTCTTCCTGGGTTCGGAATAATCTCGCATATCGTTACATACTACTCAGGGAAAAAAGAGCCCTTTGGTTATATAGGAATGGTCTGAGCAATGATATCTATCGGATTCTTAGGGTTTATCGTATGGGCTCATCACATATTCACCGTAGGCATGGATGTTGATACACGAGCCTACTTCACTTCAGCAACTATGATTATTGCAATCCCGACAGGAGTTAAAGTATTCAGCTGACTGGCCACCCTGCATGGAGGAAATATTAAATGATCCCCCGCTATAATATGGGCCCTAGGCTTTATTTTCCTATTCACAGTGGGAGGTCTTACAGGAATTGTCCTGGCTAACTCATCTCTGGATATTGTTCTTCATGACACATACTACGTAGTAGCTCACTTTCACTACGTACTATCAATAGGGGCTGTCTTTGCCATTATGGGCGGATTTGTTCACTGATTTCCACTATTTTCAGGCTTCACACTCAATGATACGTGAGCTAAAATTCACTTTATAATCATATTTGTTGGGGTTAATATGACATTCTTTCCCCAACACTTCCTGGGCCTATCAGGAATGCCTCGACGATACTCTGATTACCCAGACGCCTATGCAATATGAAATACAGTATCTTCTATGGGCTCATTCATTTCACTAACAGCAGTTATACTAATGATTTTCATAATCTGGGAAGCCTTCGCATCAAAACGAGAAGTGGCAACAGTTGAACTCACCACAACAAATATCGAATGGCTACACGGATGTCCTCCTCCATATCACACATTCGAGGAACCCACTTACATTACACTAAAGTAAGAAAGGAAGGAATCGAACCCTCTAAAATTGGTTTCAAGCCAATACCATAACCACTATGTCTCTCTCAATAAAGAGATATTAGTAAAAATTACATAACTTTGTCAGGGTTAAATTATAGGTGAAAACCCTTTATATCTCTATGGCGTACCCTTTTCAAATAGGCCTTCAAGACGCAACTTCCCCTATTATAGAAGAGCTCCTACACTTCCACGACCATACACTAATGATTGTATTCCTGATTAGCTCCTTAGTTCTCTACATTATCTCAATCATACTAACCACCAAACTAACGCATACAAGCACAATAGATGCACAAGAAGTAGAAACGGTATGAACTATTCTACCGGCCATTATCCTAATTCTAATCGCACTCCCATCATTACGAATCCTTTATATAATGGATGAGATTAACAACCCCCTACTGACTGTAAAAACTATAGGCCATCAATGATACTGAAGTTATGAGTATACAGACTATGAAGACTTAAGCTTTGACTCTTACATGATTCCAACACAAGAATTAAAGCCTGGTGAACTACGATTGCTAGAAGTGGATAATCGAATGGTACTACCCATAGAAATGACGATTCGTATACTAATCTCATCAGAAGATGTCTTGCATTCATGAGCCGTACCGTCCCTAGGGCTAAAAACTGATGCAATTCCAGGACGACTGAACCAAACAACCCTTATGGCTATGCGACCGGGGCTATATTATGGTCAATGCTCAGAAATCTGTGGCTCTAATCACAGCTTCATACCTATTGTCCTCGAACTAGTCCCACTATCTTATTTTGAAAAATGATCCGCTTCAATATTATAAAATCATTAAGAAGCTATACAGCATTAACCTTTTAAGTTAAAGACTGAGAGTGCAAGCCTCTCCTTAATGAAGATGCCACAGCTAAACACATCAACATGGTTTATCACAATTCTATCTATAATTCTAACACTATTTATTGTATTCCAACTAAAAATTCTAAAATATAATTATCCTGAAACTCCCACACTAAAACTCTCTCCATTATCAGAAAAAACCATACCCTGAGAAAAAAAATGAACGAAAATTTATTTACCTCTTTCATTACCCCAACGATAATGGGGGTTCCTATTGTAGTCCTGATTATTGCATTTCCAGGTATTTTATTTCCATCCCCTAGTCGACTGATTAGTAACCGTTTAGTTTCTATCCAACAGTGACTAGTCCAGCTAACATCAAAACAAATACTGTCTATTCACAACCACAAGGGACAAACCTGAGCACTGATGTTAATATCATTGATCCTATTCATCGGTTCGACCAACCTTCTAGGCCTACTACCGCACTCATTTACGCCTACTACACAACTATCAATAAATCTAGGAATGGCCATCCCTTTATGAGCGGGTACGGTTGTTATCGGATTCCGATATAAAACCAAAGCATCTCTGGCCCACTTTCTACCTCAGGGAACGCCCTTTCCCCTAATTCCAATACTCGTAATTATCGAAACAATCAGCCTATTCATCCAACCCATAGCTTTAGCTGTACGACTAACTGCCAACATCACTGCAGGCCATCTACTCATCCATCTAATTGGAAAAGCTACTCTAGCTCTAACAAACATCAGCATCGCCACAGCCCTCATTGCTTTCACTATTCTAGTACTACTCACCATTCTTGAGTTCGCTGTAGCTCTCATTCAAGCCTATGTCTTTACCCTGCTAGTAAGTCTGTACTTACATGACAACACCTAATGACCCACCAAACACATGCATATCACATAGTTAACCCAAGTCCATGACCACTAACAGGAGCCCTTTCAGCCCTTCTCATAACATCGGGACTAATCATATGATTCCACTTTAACTCAGTATCCTTGCTATTACTAGGCCTCACAACCAATATACTTACCATATATCAATGGTGACGGGACATTATTCGAGAAAGTACCTTTCAAGGCCACCATACTCCTGTCGTTCAAAAAGGGTTACGGTATGGGATAGTCCTATTTATTGTATCGGAGGTGTTCTTTTTCACAGGGTTCTTCTGGGCTTTTTACCACTCAAGTCTAGCACCCACCCCTGAGCTAGGAGCATGCTGACCACCCACAGGTATCACCCCCCTAAATCCGTTAGAAGTACCACTTCTCAATACCTCAGTACTCCTAGCATCTGGAGTATCTATCACCTGAGCCCACCACAGCTTAATGGAAGGGAGTCGCAATCACATACTCCAAGCTCTATTCATTACCATCTCCTTAGGCGTATACTTCACACTTCTACAAGCTTCAGAGTACTATGAAGCATCTTTTACTATCTCAGACGGAATCTATGGCTCAACTTTCTTCGTGGCAACTGGGTTCCACGGGCTCCACGTAATTATTGGCTCAACCTTCCTCATTATCTGCTTCCTACGACAACTACACTTTCACTTCACATCAAACCACCATTTTGGCTTTGAAGCGGCGGCATGATACTGACACTTCGTAGACGTCGTATGACTATTCCTGTATGTCTCTATCTATTGATGAGGATCCTGCCTCTTTAGTATTAATAAGTACAATTGACTTCCAATCAATTAGTTCCGGTACAGTCCAGAAAGAAGCAATTAACTTAATTCTAGCACTATTCACTAACACACTACTAGCCTCCTTACTCGTTCTCATCGCATTCTGACTACCACAATTAAATGTCTACGCGGAAAAGGCAAGTCCTTATGAATGCGGGTTCGACCCCATAGGATCGGCACGCCTCCCTTTTTCCATAAAATTTTTTCTAGTAGCTATCACATTTCTACTATTCGACTTGGAAATTGCACTACTTCTCCCTCTCCCCTGGGCGTTGCAAGCCGATAATCTAACAACCGTACTTATTACGGCACTACTGCTCGTTTCTCTACTAGCTGCAAGCCTAGCCTATGAATGAACTGAAAAAGGACTAGAGTGAGCCAAATATGATAATTAGTTTAAATTAAAAACAAATGATTTCGACTCATTAAATTATGAATGGTATCATAATTATCAAATGTCTATAGTCTACATTAATATCTTTTTGGCCTTTATTGTATCCTTAATAGGACTACTCATTTACCGATCCCATCTAATATCTTCCCTGCTCTGCCTAGAGGGTATAATGCTATCTTTATTTGTTATACTAACAGTAACAATCCTAAATAACCATTTCACATTAGCTAGCATAGCCCCAATCATTTTATTAGTATTTGCTGCCTGTGAAGCAGCACTGGGACTATCCTTGCTGGTAATAGTCTCTAATACCTATGGAACTGACTACGTACAAAATCTTAACCTCCTACAATGCTAAAAATTATCATCCCCACTGCAATGTTGATACCCCTTACGTGAGCATCAAAGCCCAGTATAATCTGAATCAATACAACAACCTATAGTCTACTCATCAGCCTTATTAGTCTAATGTACCTTAATCAACTTGGCGATAATAGCCTAAACTTCTCGTCACTATTCTTTACCGACTCCCTATCAGCTCCCTTATTAGTCCTCACAACATGACTACTCCCTCTAATGCTAATGGCCAGTCAATTCCATCTGTCAAAGGAAACTCTGACCCGAAAAAAATTATACATTACTATACTAATCCTCCTACAGCTATTCCTAATCATAACATTTTCCGCCATAGAACTAATCCTATTTTATATCTTATTTGAGGCTACCCTAGTACCCACTCTAATCATTATTACTCGATGAGGAAATCAAACAGAACGGTTAAACGCAGGTCTTTACTTTCTATTCTACACCCTAGTAGGGTCTTTACCTCTACTAATTGCACTATTACACACCCAAAACAATCTAGGCTCCTTAAACTTTCTTATGATGCAATACTGAATTAAACCCCTACCAAACTCCTGATCTAGCACTTTCTTGTGACTAGCATGCATAATGGCATTTATGGTAAAAATACCTCTATACGGCCTCCACCTATGACTGCCAAAAGCACATGTAGAGGCTCCTATCGCAGGATCCATAGTACTTGCCGCCGTACTTCTAAAATTAGGAGGCTACGGCATGATGCGAATTACAACACTGCTCAGCCCCTTAACAAACTTTATAGCTTACCCCTTCATGATACTCTCACTGTGAGGCATAATCATGACGAGTTCCATTTGCCTACGCCAAGCAGACCTGAAATCCCTAATTGCCTACTCTTCTATCAGCCACATAGCCCTAGTAATCGTGGCAGTATTAATCCAAACCCCATGAAGCTACATAGGAGCGACAGCCTTGATAATCGCCCATGGACTAACATCCTCCATACTATTCTGCCTTGCAAACTCCAACTACGAACGAACCCATAGTCGAATCATAATCCTCGCACGAGGCCTACAAACACTCCTCCCACTCATGGCAGCTTGATGACTTCTGGCAAGCCTCACTAACCTGGCACTCCCCCCCACCATTAACCTCATCGGAGAGCTATTTGTAGTAATAGCCTCATTTTCATGATCTAATATTACCATTATTCTAATAGGGACCAACATTATCATTACCGCTCTCTACTCCCTTTATATACTAATTACCACACAACGAGGCAAATACACAGACCACATTAAAAACATCAAACCATCCTTCACACGAGAAAACGCCCTAATAGCTCTTCACTTACTACCCCTTCTACTGCTGTCTCTTAACCCTAAAATAATTCTAGGACCCATTTACTGTAAGTATAGTTTAACAAAAACATTAGATTGTGAGTCTAATAACAAAAGCTCAAACCTTTTTATTTACCGAAAAAGTACGCAAGAACTGCTAATTCATGCACCCATGCATAAAATCATGGCTTTTTCAACTTTTAAAGGATAGGAGTAATCCATTGGTCTTAGGAACCAAAAAATTGGTGCAACTCCAAATAAAAGTAATCAATCTATTTGCTTCCTCCGTTATTATAGCCCTATTTATACTAACAATACCAATCATCCTAACCAGTACTTCAGTATACAAAAACAAATCCTACCCGCAATACGTAAAAACCACAATTTCTTACGCCTTCATGATCAGCACCATCCCCATAATAATATTCATCTTCTCAGGACAAGAGACAATCATCTCGAACTGACACTGAATAACAATCCAAACTTTAAAATTAACTCTCAGCTTTAAGCTAGACTACTTCTCAATGATTTTCATACCAGTAGCCCTATTTGTCACATGATCAATCATAGAATTCTCCATGTGATATATGCATGCCGACCCCAACATTAACCGATTCTTTAAATACCTTCTCATGTTCCTCATCACCATGATGATTTTAGTGACCGCAAACAATCTATTCCAATTATTTATTGGCTGGGAGGGAGTAGGAATTATATCCTTTCTCCTCATTGGGTGGTGGTATGGCCGAACAGACGCCAATACAGCCGCCCTACAAGCAGTCCTATACAACCGTATCGGAGACGTAGGTTTTATCATGGCTATAGCCTGATTTTTATTCAATACAAATGCATGAGACTTCCAACAAATCTTTATAATCGAACATAAAGACCTAAACACTCCGCTGGCGGGTCTACTTCTAGCAGCCACTGGAAAATCAGCCCAATTCGGACTCCATCCATGACTCCCATCCGCTATAGAAGGACCCACTCCCGTCTCAGCCCTACTTCACTCCAGTACTATAGTGGTAGCAGGGGTGTTCCTCCTAATTCGATTTCACCCCCTAATAGAACATAGCAAAACTATTCAAACGGCTACTCTATGCCTAGGGGCAATAACAACCCTATTTACAGCGGTCTGTGCCCTCACCCAAAACGACATTAAAAAAATCATTGCCTTCTCCACCTCAAGCCAATTAGGATTAATAACCGTGACAATTGGAATCAACCAACCCCATCTGGCATTTCTTCACATCTGCACACATGCATTTTTCAAAGCTATACTTTTCTTATGCTCCGGATCCATCATCCATAACCTAGACAATGAGCAAGATATCCGAAAGATAGGAGGCCTGCTCAAAGTCCTACCATTTACTTCCACTGCACTGATCGTCGGAACCCTGGCTCTCACGGGCATGCCTTTCCTTACGGGATTCTATTCCAAAGATCTGATCATCGAAACTGCTAACATGTCATATACCAACGCCTGAGCCCTATTAATAACCCTCGCTGCTACATCTATAACCGCTGCCTACAGTACTCGAATTCTATTCTTTGCACTTCTAGGGCAACCCCGCTTTAACCCCACTATCACTATTAACGAGAATAATCCTCTTTTAATCAATCCTATCAAACGCCTACTGTTAGGAAGTATCTTCGCAGGATATCTAATCTCTCACAACATTACACCTATAAACATTCCACAAATAACCATACCCCACTACCTAAAAATAACAGCCCTTGCAGTGACTATCCTAGGCTTTACTCTAGCACTAGAGCTTAATCTTACTACACGGAGCCTCAAATTTGACTACCCATCAAATTCATTCAAATTTTCCAACCAACTGGGATATTTCCCTACCATTATCCATCGCTCCGTGCCGATAATAAGCCTATCAATAGGCCAAAAAGCAGCGTCTATGCTACTAGATGCAATCTGATTAGAAAATGTATTGCCAAAATCTATCTCCTACTTCCAAATGAAGTCCTCAATCACGGCCTCTAACCAAAAAGGACTAATTAAACTATACTTTCTCTCCTTTATAATTACACTCCTCCTAAGCTTCTTTACACTTAATTTCCACGAGTGACTTCTATAATTACCAACACCCCAATAAGAAGAGATCATCCAGTGACAACAACTAACCAAGTTCCATAGCTATATAATGCTGCAATCCCCATGGCCTCCTCACTAAAAAACCCTGAATCCCCCGTATCATAAATCACTCAATCACCCATTCCATTAAACTTAAATACAATCTCAACTCCATCATCCTTCAAAGCATAATAAACAACCAGCAATTCAGATAATAGTCCTACAACAAATGTACCCAGTACAGTCTTATTAGAAACCCAAACTTCAGGATACTGCTCAGTAGCCATAGCCGTAGTATAACCAAAAACTACGAGTATTCCACCTAAATAAATTAAAAAAACTATCAAACCTAAAAAAGACCCCCCAAAATTTAATACAATACCACATCCAACACCCCCACTAACAATCAAAACTAATCCCCCATAAATAGGAGAAGGCTTAGAAGAAAAACCCACAAAACCTACTACGAAAATGATACTTAAAATGAACACGATATATGTCATCATTATTCTCACATGGAATCTAACCATGACTAATGACATGAAAAATCACCGTTGTGTTTCAACTATAAGAACCTTAATGACCTACATCCGAAAAACTCACCCACTGGCCAAAATCATCAATAACTCACTCATTGATCTCCCAACACCATCAAACATCTCGGCATGATGAAACTTCGGATCCCTCCTTGGAGTGTGCCTGATCCTACAAATCCTAACAGGCCTATTCCTGGCTATGCACTACACAGCAGATACGACTATAGCCTTTTCATCAGTCACACATATCTGCCGAGATGTTAACTATGGATGAATTATCCGGTACATACACGCAAATGGAGCTTCAATATTCTTTATCTGCTTATTCATACATGTAGGACGGGGTCTGTATTACGGCTCATACCTATTTTCAGAAACATGAAACATCGGCGTTATCCTCCTACTCACGATTATAGCCACAGCATTCATAGGATATGTCCTACCCTGAGGCCAAATATCCTTTTGGGGGGCAACCGTCATCACCAATCTGCTGTCGGCCATCCCCTATATCGGAACTAATCTAGTAGAATGAATTTGAGGGGGCTTTTCTGTAGATAAAGCAACCCTAACGCGATTCTTTGCCTTCCACTTTATTCTTCCATTCATTATCCTAGCACTAGCAGCAGTTCACTTACTATTCCTACACGAAACGGGATCCAATAATCCCTCCGGAATTCCATCTGACTCGGATAAAATCCCATTTCACCCATACTATACAATTAAAGACATCCTAGGCGCCCTACTCTTTATCTTGGTCCTAATAACTTTAACCTTATTCTTACCCGACCTATTAGGAGACCCTGACAACTACACCCCCGCGAACCCACTAAGCACCCCACCACATATCAAGCCTGAATGATACTTCCTATTTGCCTACGCCATCCTACGATCCATCCCTAATAAACTAGGGGGAGTACTGGCTCTGGTCTTATCCATCCTAATTCTAACTATCATCCCCCTATTACACACGTCTAAGCAACGAGCAATAATATTCCGACCCCTTAGCCAATGCCTATTCTGACTTCTAGCAGCAGACCTACTGACACTAACATGAATTGGAGGACAACCAGTAGAACATCCCTTTATTATCATTGGACAGCTAGCCTCCATCCTCTACTTCACAATCCTTCTAGTACTCATGCCTATCGCCGGAATCATCGAAAACAACCTCTCAAAATGAAGAGTCTTTGTAGTATAATGATTACCCTGGTCTTGTAAGCCAAAAATGGAGAACACTCACCCTCCCTAAGACTCAAGGAAGAAACGACAGCTCCACCATCAGCACCCAAAGCTGACATTCTATTTAAACTATTCCCTGATACTATTACCCCACCCGATATTCTACTTATTTCATATATACCACCTTATGTACTGTGTCATCCTAGTATGTTTTAGAACAAAGAAACTTTCCTCTTTTTTTCCCCCCTATGTACATCGTGCATTAATGGTATGCCCCATGCATATAAGCATGTACATACTATGCTTGGTTTTACATAAGGACATATAATCCAAAAGTTCGTCTTGAAGGCATAGTCTGTAAGCATGCACTTCACTTAGACCGAGAGCTTAATCACCAAGCCTCGAGAAACCAGCAACCCTTGCGAGTACGTATACCTCTTCTCGCTCCGGGCCCATAGAAACGTGGGGGTTTCTACGTTGAAACTATACCTGGCATCTGGTTCTTACTTCAGGGCCATGATAGCTCTAGACTCCAATCCTACTAACCCTTCAAATGGGACATCTCGATGGACTAATGACTAATCAGCCCATGATCACACATAACTGTGGTGTCATGCATTTGGTATCTTTTTATTTGGGGGGGGAGAACTTGCTATGACTCAGCTATGACCGTAAAGGTCTCGTCGCAGTCAATTGATATGTAGCTGGACTTATTCATCTTTCATGGATCGGGCAGATACACCCATAAGGTGCTATCCAGTCAATGGTTACA